TGAAGAGACTGTTGTAAGGGCTTGTGCCAGAAAAGTTCTCCGTCTCAGTAGGACTAGGAGTCGGAGCAATAGCAGTAGCATTTATAGTAGTAGGAATAGGATAGGAGTGAATGCAGTCGTCAGGCCTCCATAAGGCATAGTAAAGAACCAAGGTGGAGGGTTACCCCTCGTTACGCCGCCATTTCCCTACAAGGCAATGAATCTTTTTTTTAAGAAAAAAAATGGAAGCTAAGTCTAAGTAGAGATGGCAGTGGTGCGGTGCCTCCTTCCTTCTTACTCTTGAGAAGGTAATTGACTCTGACTGGGAATGAGTCTGGGGCCCTGTCGGACGATACGAAATAGAAAGAGAGAGTGAGTACATAGCATAAACAGGATTTACTATATATAGTTAGAGTACAATCGTACTTTTCTCGATATCGATGCGGAGAAGAGTATCTTAGTCTCTGTCCTGACCCAGCTAAGATGCGCGTCATAGGGCATCATGGGTAGGGTCTTTACTTTTGAATCAGCTTACCTTTATGAAAGTGAAAAAGGGCTTAGTGCTTCGATTTCGCATGAGGACGGCTAAGGTGCTTGCTGTTGTAGGTCTACCTCCAAAAACGGCTCCCATTGGCCATGAGGCTTTTTTAGTTCTTCTATTCTGCATCAGTGGTCTTAGACCCGCCCAGACAAAATCCGTCCGCGATTACTCTGATAGAGCGGGCAACAAAGCCCCAACTTCAGCTGACTTTGACTCCTCACCTCACCACTCCCCTTACCGTGGCCACCAGCATGGTGAAGTGAATGCTTCGACCACGGCCTCTCCATCCATTAATGGATGAACGGAGAGAGAACCTAAGACAAGACTCAGACCCTAGTTTCCATTAGAATGAATCTTTTTGTTTTCAAAAACAGCAAAAACTCTAAATCAAAAATTTGTACGTTATAAGGGATCGAAGATCATGTTAAAACTTTTATAAATAGACATGGAATGGAAGGTATTGAAGCTGTTTCCCATTTGGGAAGAAAGAGAGACTTGTTTCGATTTAAAACAAAAAAATTCCCTACGATGTCCATCTCTTTATTAGCTAAAGGGGCAGCCAACATTCGTTTTGTCGTCGTGATCTAAAGTGCATTCATAAAGCGGCTCAAACAAAGGCTGGATCGGCTCACCGAACACCAACCAAGTCATAACCATATTCCTTGATTTCGAAATAGCAGCATCAGTGTCGGCTAAAGCAAGGGTCCCAACCAAGAAGAGGACGGGCGGCTTCCCTGAAGGTTTAGAGCTCGGGAAGAGGACCTGGCAGGGCGGGAACAAGACCAAGAACCGAGGCCCCGGGGGAAAGAAGAGTGGGAATGCGGGCTTCTCTCAACCTTTAGTAACAATAAATGATTGGAATGCTTTCAACATCTGCCGAGCGTTCGATAAAGAGTCCCTTTTCCCTAGCTCATATCTGGCTGGATATGTGCTGCCTTAGCTATATCATGTTAATGAATACGCATGCATTGATCAAATAGCATTTCCTATTGATTTGTCCCCTGGACTGGACCTATTCTGATTCTGGAGGAGATATTCGTGTTACTTCGTCTGCACAGGTTTGTACGCGAATGCGTGAGTTATACCGAGTACTCAGTAAATTATAGACCACTTCAAATCTTCGTTTTCGAGAGGGATGATCAACTCCGCAAATATCGATCAAAACTTGAACCCTTGTATAGGTATGCAATTTAAGAAAGCACAACAATTGAAATAGGTAGTCCGTATTGGTATAAGATCTATTCCCATGTTCCGATCTTTCCATATTGTTCATACTAGGTCGGGTTTAGGTTTTTTAAAGAAAGAAAGTTTGTGAGCTCAGTGAATAACCAACTAGTTGATCCATGTATCATTAGGTCATTATAGGTGTCCCTTAGAACACCAGGAATTTGAATACTTTCGTTTCCGAGCACGGCCCCAATTAGTTCGGGTATGGTCCACTGCGGCAGTACTTGTTGATGTGAAAGCTGCTGTAAGTGTTCGGATTTAGAAGAGATTCTAGCAAATAGTGGAAATCACTCCGGTGGAGCGCTTTCTGCGTCCGATCTAGTTGTTGAAGAAAGAGTACTAGAGGTATTAAAAAAGAGAGTTTCCGTATTCATAAATATAAGTACACTAGGGGTCAGATCTCCATAGAGTATCAATTGGTTATCCATCCATAAAGATAAGGAAAGCTTTCTTGTAGTTCCGCTTTTTGCTCGATAAATGAGGAAAGACTTGTAGGAAATTGCCAGTTGGTTTTTTTCCAACCAAGAAAGGCATGGGAGTCTTTGGGCGTCAGATTTTCTTCTTTTACGATATTTCGAGTTGGATGAAAACAGCGCCCCTAAAGGCCTTCTCAACTGTCTTTTTTTTCTACATGATATGTACAGAGGAGTAGTTGCGAGTGTCAGAAAAAATGGCTTTGATCCAGCCGAGCTGGCTAGACTCTTATCGAAATTGCGTATAGAAAGAAAAAGAGATTCGGAATTGATTGCGCGGGGGACTCCCCTTTCGCCAGCCACTTTAGCTCGTTATATACGAGAAATTGCCCAAAGTGGCACCCACCCATCAAAGCACTCCTTACCGATGGACGGGTCTACAGGGCAATTCGCAACTATGAATTGCTCATTCATTTTGATTATTAATAATCAATAAAAGGCGTATATGTTGTTCAGGTCGATTAGAAGGCGCTTCCAATATTTGCTTGCTGAAAATCAAAGAAAGAGAATTCTTTTACGTACGTTAAATAGTCTAAGGAGTGGGTAGTAGGTGTAGGGTCGTTTTGCTTGATTTTCTTTTTCGGTATGCCGCTTCGCGAGCAAGGAGCGAGAAAAGTCAAATCCAACCTAAAAATCATGAATATCCTTCGTCCGTTATCTCCTCATCTTCCTATTTATAAGCCACAGCTCACTTCGACGTTTCCAATTTACCATAGAATCTCCGGGGCTTTCCTAGCTACTATAGTTTTGTTTTTTTATCTTCTTTGTATGAAAATAGGTTTGATTTGCTTCACCTATGAGAATTTCTACCTATTCTTCTTTTATTCATCAAAGCTTATCCTAATATCCGTCGAGATTGCAGCCTTAGCCCTGTCCTATCATCTGTATAATGGGGTTCGTCATTTATGGACGGATTTTTCGGGATTTTTCTTTCTTAGAATTGGAAGAAAAAGATTGAAATGACTGTTCCAAATTTCACCTATACCTTTTCAATAAAAAAAAAATTTTGATGAAATGTTTATTATTATTATTAGTGTTGATAGCTCTCTTCTTTAAAGCTTATGCCGTAGAAGCTGACATCAGGCTATTGGCGTTTTATCTGCATCTTCCTACTCGAACAAGAAGTCCTATAGTTTACAACTCTTCTTTATATAGTAATTCGACCTCCCCTTATACGCTCGGGGTCATGGACTCCTTTTTTGTTTAGGATCCCCTTTCTACATTCAATTATTTATTGAGCCCGGTATGGAATCACCATCATTACACATTCATTGTGGGTTTGGCTGCTGGTCTAGCGATCCCGCCGCCTAGAGTGCAGCCTGCCCGCTGAAGACCGTAACGTAAGTAACTCAGTGCTCCATACGGGGGAAATGAAAACAGAATTCGTTCGGATCCTCCCACATGTTCAATCTTTTTTTAGCGGTTTCCCCAGAGATCTTTATCATTAATGCAACCTCCATTTTGCTCATTCATGGAGTTGTATTTAGTACCTCTAAGAAATATGATTATCCGCCGTTAGCCAGTAATGTGGGTTGGCTTGGATTACTTAGTGTTGCGCGCCTAGGAGGGCAGCGCGCTTGGGGATGCGGAGGAGCTATTATCGCCCAGCCCCCTAACCTAATGCGGCACCGGATTCGGACCGCAGGGAACCGTAGCATGGGGGACGTCTAATCCTTTTGCCGCCGCAAGGCTGGCTAATCGTACGCTGCAGGCTCGAAGACCCCTGGTTCTGGAAGGCACATGAGTCCGAACGCTATGTTGAATGTGCGACCGACACAACACTACGTAGGTACCAGTGCAGGTGAGGCGTCGGTCGGTCCTAGAAACGGCGGCAGCGGCGCGAGGAGTTAACGACCGGACGTGCTGCAACCTAGGGATCACCAGGCAGCTCTTTCGCTCTATAGGGATCGGGGGGGCATAGCACAATTCCTCTTGGAGGAGGGTTGGTTTGCCCGGGTGACTGATCCTGCCATAATGTACTCCTACCTATAGCACCGGCAACCGAAGTCAAGCATACATAGGACGATCTTCATGCGTGAATAGCCGGGAGGAAAGAAAGGGCGGTAGATGATAATGAAAAAGGGCGCCGCGTCTGGACGGGCGGGCGGAATGGATGAGCAAAAGGTGCTATGGGGTGAGGAATATCCCGAGTTTCATGTAAGAGAACTAAACCTCGAGGTGCTGCCGAGGAACTGGGGGACCTTCTCGAGCACAGGATAGGCAATTGAAAGATAGAGCTAGCCTATTTCGTTATGGGGAATCAATGCTCCGGGCCGAATCAAGCTTACCTCCGGCACCTGGCTTTCTCCGGCGCATATTAGCTTAGCTGTGCTTAATAGGCCGGCCGGTTTGGCTTCCTCTCTGGCGGCCGCTTTCCTTACCTTACCTACGCTACACTCCCACTCCAAGCGTAGCCTGCTGAGCAAGATGCATTGCGATTTCCTCTTCCGTGGACGCACCGGAATATGATCCGGGACGGGAGGAGAAAGACTTTTTTCTCCGGCGGGCTTTCTCTCGTAAAATCAAAGATGCCCCAAGACAAGGTACGTACAACTGTAGGGAAGGGGACATGATCAATAGAACCTGGCTGGATCCAGGCTGGGATAGTGGCGCCCATTCATTCCTAACCAGTTCCGAAAAGGTTCGCTCATGCTGGAGGGAGCATCCCCACTTAGTGATCGGTCCGCTAGTTCACGCAAATCCGAAGAAGTTATCACGGACGAGCCACATGCAGGGAAACTTGCACGTGTGGTTCTGGCCGGGCTTTCCTGAGGTATCTA